AACGAAAAATACACACTATCCCTTCCTTTCTATCGAATCGATCATAACCACTACCTACATTCCAGGAAATTGTGCACCACAAATAGGAACTAATAAAGAGACCCGCGATCCCGTAGAAAGACATCACGATCCCTTGTGGAAAAAAAATGATTTGCTGAGACGGAAAAAAAGATATCAAATTTCTACCAAGATAACTGGAAGTTCCAACCAATAAGAATCCTAATGAACCTAAAAAAAGGATAAGGGCCCAGCATAAATTACTTAGTTTTCGAGACCCCGTTATAAGTTCTATCCATATATCTTCTGATCGCCAACTCATACTTGATCTGATTGCATTTTATTGGAATTGAGAGAATACCCCAAATGAATTTGACTTTACTTTTTTTTGTTTCCGAAGTAACTCTCATCAACTAGCACTAGTTTGATGTGAACTAGCACTAGTTTGATGTGAACCTTTAGGAGTAATTCATCAAATTGGTTAGATCTAAAATAATAACATACCCTTCATATGAGCCCACTATACATATTGATATACCTATAGATCCACCGACTTTACATTTTAGCCATCCAGCGATCCTGATCTATTTGAAACTAGCTAGAATTCATTTACCCATAGATCCTTTTCTGCAGGCATAAGAACTTTTTCCTTTATGTTCGGCGGAAATTACACGTTAGACCATATTTTTCGAAATAGATATCTGTGTTATGCTACAAGTCTAAGTTTTGAAAAAAAAAAACGGATGAGATTGGGTCCCATCAGATCTAAACAATCTTGTTTTTTTGAACATGAAGAGATAAAGAAGCCATTGCAATTGCCGGAAATACTAGGCCTACTAAAGGCACAAAAATAGAGGGGAAATTGAAAGTTGTCATAAAATGGGTACCTCGATTTACTATTTGTACCTGCTATTATTTCTTTTTTATAAATAAAGAAATATCTTATAATAATTATAATTAAGAATTGTAATTATTATTAATTAATTAAATTTCAAATTCTTAGTATAGAAATAAGTACCTATATATCTAAGTGAGTATATAGAATAAGTCCAAGGAATGTAGAACTAAATAAATGGACTTATTCATCTTTCTACATGAAAGATATGTATGATAATTCACTTTATTATTTTTCTTCATTTCTTTGTCTTTTGTTCTTGTCTTCGAATTTTTAATAAAGAAAGAGTTTCTTACAGATTATTGAAAGATTCGTTAGAATGCGACCCAACAGGAATTTTTAGTGAAAATGGGATTTTCGGGAGATAGAGAAAGATAAAAAACTATATATCTATCTTTTCTCTATTTGATTATATACATAAGACGAAATTCATTTTATTTGCCTAATTTCACGAAAGGAAGAATTCACTCTTTTATCTTGTTGATAGAGACTTCTTAATTAGTAATCGGGATTCTAGGTAAAAAAAAAGAGTTATCCGCAACTTTTTATTCTTTCTACAATTAGATCTTAGGTCATCAAAGAAAACTCCATTCTTATTTACTTTGATTCTTATAAACTAACTACTTGTTTGCTACAAATAAACTAATTGAATTTTGTGTGCTCTACTTGATTGAATTTTAATTCAAAGGAAAGAAAGCGTGTGTAGCTTAAATAACTCACTCAGAACGCTTTTTAAAGGATTACGTGGTACAATTAGGTCAAATAAGCCCTTCTGGAATAAATATTCAGCCGCTTGTGAACCTTCAGGTACTGTTTTATTCAATGTTTGTTCAATTACTCTTTTACCCGCAAATGCAATATAGGAATTGGGTTCAGCAATAATGATATCTCCCAACATACCAAAACTAGCTGTTACCCCACCAGTAGTAGGAGATGTAAGGATTGATACATAAAATAACTTTTTATTTGATTGATAATCATATAAAGCAGACGATATTTTAGCCATTTGCATCAAGCTCAAACTTCCTTCTTGCATGCGTGCCCCCCCGGAAGCGCACACTATAATAAGAGGTAGAAATTGATCGGTAGCGTACTCAATCAAACGGGTGATTTTCTCCCCGACTACGGATCCCATACTACCCCCCATAAACTGAAAATCCATAACCCCAATTGCTACGGGAATACCATTTAGTTGACCTATGCCTGTTTGAACAGCCTCAGTTAATCCTGTCTTTCTTTGATAAGAATCAATACGATCTTTATAAGGCTCCTCCTCCGAATGAAATCCAATGGGATCCAGAGAGACCATGTCTTCATCCATAGGGTGCCAAGTACCGGGATCGATCGAAAGTTCGATTCTATCTGAACTACTCATTTTCAAATGATATCCACATTGTTCACAAATATTTGTTTTTGATTTCAAAAATTTCTTATAATTTAATTCATAACAATTTTCGCATTGAACCCACAAATGCCTGTATTTTTGAGTTACATCGAGATCATTAGACCTTTCTCTTAGAGTTAAATCACTACTCTTCGTGTGGGTTCGTATACCGGACCTCGCGCTTTCACTACTATTTGTATGTTTACCAAAAATACACCTAGAAA